ATGTGCAATATTATAATAATATAATATACACACATAGATAGTATGATACGTGCATAAATAATACTATATATACACACATTAAGTAATATTTTATGCATAAATTAAAGCGCTGATAGTCACTTCTAGAGCTTTTCCTGTTTCCGGGGGGGTTTACAGGAATATTAGAGATCTTAGGAGTTTTGGGGGGGTAGGGGGGGTTTAACGCGCGCAGAAACCGAAGATTGATAGAAAAGTTAGGAGAAAATTAAAATATTTGATTGAACCTTATGCTCTAGATATCAGTTATGCAATTCTTCTGTAAATATCTATCCACCATGCATGCTATTTCTCTCCAAGCAAGGAAAATGTTCAACCTTGTCTGTCATTTCTGTATGCACTCTGAGATGCCAAATGAAAGGAAAAAAAAAAGGAAAACCCCCTATCCTCTGGAAAGAACGCTCGGCATGTTGGGTAATGAGGAGTATGTATTAACACCATTAACTTATGCAAGCGTCAATGAAAGTATGGGGGATTATAACAATTATTGAACCTGAAGTAGGAACCAGATGCCAGGAATAGTTCATTTAGTGAAACCCCCACGAATAATTGTCCTTGACCTTCAAGAACCGTTAACATTAAGAAATCAACTGATGGTGGGCTCTTACTACATTAAATATTTGAGTGTGAATCGAATGTTGAGTACTTGGTATATCTTGACTGTATGAATGGTTGTGTTCGGTCTTAAATATCGTTCAGTGGTTTTTCAAGTTATTGGGAAGTTTCAGTTGATTGGTTTATGTATGTCTTAGTTGTGAATGTTGATGTCAAATATGTGGGGGAGCAGTCTATGTTTAATTAAAAATTGAATGTATTTATATATAGGATATGTTTGATATAAAATAATGGTGATAATACATATATGCATTGCATTTTGTACAAAGGCAGAGCTCGGCAAAGAATAGTTTAAATTAGAATCCTAGCTTTGGGAGTTAGGGGCAGGGGTTAGAATCCCCTTTCTTTGAAGCAGTAGGAAGGACTTTAACCTTCGACGTCCGGTTTACAAGACCGGCGCTCTGGCGCTGAGCTACTAGTGCAGTGTCATTCAAGGATTTTGTTTTCTAGTCAGCCGGTAATGGGGGCAAGAATAAGGAAGAGGAAGAAGTAGAGAAAAGATGCGATTTGGCCAATAATAACGAAGGGGTGTTCAACGGGCATGCCCCCAATTCAGGTGAGGATTGCGACATCTGCAACTAGGAGTCAAAACAAGAATTGTGTGATGGGACGGAAAGTTAGGCCTCGTTGTTTGGAGGTGTGGAGGATAGGCACAACTATTAAAACAAGAATTGAGAATAGGAGGGCGAGAACTCCGCCAAGTTTGTTAGGAATTGAGCGTAGGATGGCGTAGGCAAACAGGAAGTATCATTCGGGTTTAATGTGGGGAGGAGTAACTAGGGGGTTTGCGGGGGTAAAATTGTCAGGGTCACCGAGTAGGTTGGGGGAGAAAAGGGCCAGGGAAATGAGGGCGATTAAAAGAATTGCGAAGCCTAATAAGTCTTTGTAAGAAAAGTAGGGGTGGAAGGAGATTTTGTCGGCGTCTGAGTTTAGGCCTGTGGGGTTGTTTGATCCGGTTTCGTGGAGAAAAATAAGGTGTACTATTGTTGCAGCTGCAATGATGAAGGGGAGAAGGAAGTGGAAGGCGAAAAAGCGAGTTAGGGTGGCGTTGTCTACGGAGAATCCCCCTCAAATTCATTGAACTAAGGAGTTGCCAATGTAAGGGACTGCGGAAAGAAGGTTTGTGATGACGGTAGCACCTCAGAATGACATTTGTCCTCATGGGAGGACGTAGCCTACGAAGGCTGTTATTATGGTTAGGAGGAGGAGGATGACTCCAATGTTTCAGGTTTCTTTGTACAGATAGGAGCCGTAGTATAGGCCTCGCCCGATGTGGAGGTAAATACAAATGAAGAGAAAGGATGCGCCATTGGCGTGTATGTTTCGAATGAGTCAGCCATAGTTTACGTCTCGACAAATGTGGGCGATGGAGGAGAAGGCTGTGGCGATGTCGGAGGTATAGTGTATGGCTAGAAAGAGGCCTGTTAGGATTTGGGCGGCTAGGCAGAGTCCTAGTAGAGATCCAAAATTCCATCAGACTGAGATGTTTGAGGGAGCTGGGAGGTCAACTAGAGCGTCGTTTGCGATTTTTAGGAGGGGGTGGGTTTTTCGGAGGTTGGCCATTATTGTTTTTGTAGTTGAATAACAACGGTGGTTTTTCAAGTCATTAGTCCTGGTTAAAATCCTGGCAGAAACTATGGTTTATATTATGTTTATATTCTTGTTTGGGTTGGTATTAGGCCTTGCGGCGGTTGCTTCTAATCCTTCGCCGTATTTTGCGGCACTAGGATTGGTTGCGGTAGCAGGTATGGGGTGTGGGGTGTTAGTGGGGCATGGGGGGTCTTTCTTGTCTTTGGTCTTGTTTTTGATTTATTTGGGGGGAATGCTGGTTGTGTTTGCATATTCGGCGGCGTTGGCGGCTGAGCCTTACCCGGAGGGTTGAGGTAGTTGGCCTGTTTTGGGGGTGATGGTGGTTTATATGGTGGGGGTGTGTGCGGCGGCAGGGTTGTTTTGAGGTGGGTGGTATGAGGGGGCTTGAGTGTCTGCTGATGAGTTTGCTGAGTTCTCTGTCTTTCGGGGGGATATTGGAGGGGTAGCTTTGATGTATTCGGTAGGTGGTGGTGTTTTGGTGATGGGGGCCTGAGTGTTGTTGTTAACGTTGTTTGTGGTGTTGGAGTTAACGCGGGGGCTAAGTCGAGGGGCTCTTCGAGCTGTTTAATAAAGTAGTAGTAGGAGAGCTAGGCTGAAGGTGAAGAAGAAGAGTGAGAGGTAGGTTTTGATTATACCTTGTTGAATATTGTTGGTTGTTGTAATTAGGGGGAGGTTGAGGGTGGCAGTTGCTTTTGGACCGACTTTTTCTAACCAAGTTTGGTCGACTGTTTGGGAGGCAATGGTTTGTCCTAAAACTAGGTTAAGTTTGGGAGCAAGGCGATGGACAACTATTGGGAAGAATCCTAATATGTTAGAGAAATGGTGGGGAAAAAGTTTTGGGGTTGGCTTGTATTGTTTATTGGTCAGTGAGGCGAGTTCTAGTGCGGTGAGAAGGCCGATAATAGTTACCGCTAGGGCGGCAGTTTTGAGAAGAAGGGGTATGGATATAACTGGTGTTTTTAGGGGTGTAATGTTGGAGGTGATTAGGAGGCCGGCGATAATGCTTCCTCAGGCTAATCGTTTGATGGGGTTAATAACTGTTGGGTTGTTTTCGTTGATGGGGGGAAGCGGGTTGAAGCGGGGGTGGCCTATTGAGACAAAGAAAATTACTCGAAGGCTGTAGACAGCGGTGAAAGAAGTGGCTAGGAGGGTGAGGAAAAGGGCTCAGGCGTTTAGGTAAGATGTGTTTAGGGCTTCAATAATGGCATCTTTAGAGAAGAATCCTGCTAAGAAGGGAGTTCCTGTGAGAGCTAAGCTTCCGATAGTTAAGCAGGAGGAAGTGAAGGGGGTTAGGTGATGTATGCCTCCTATTTTTCGGATGTCTTGTTCGTCGTTTAGGCTGTGGATAATGGACCCTGAGCAGAGGAAAAGCATGGCTTTAAAGAATGCGTGGGTACAGATGTGGAGGAAGGCAAGTTGTGGTTGGTTGAGTCCAATTGTTACTATTATTAGGCCTAGTTGACTTGATGTTGAGAAGGCAACGATTTTTTTGATGTCATTTTGGGTGAGGGCGCAGGTTGCGGTAAATAGGGTGGTGAGGGCTCCTAAGCAAAGGCAGATAGTCAGGGCGGTGTGGTTATTTTCTAGCATAGGGCTCATGCGGATAAGGAGGAAGATGCCTGCTACTACTATGGTGCTTGAATGCAGTAGGGCAGAGACCGGTGTAGGACCTTCTATGGCAGAAGGAAGCCAAGGATGGAGGCCGAATTGAGCGGACTTACCAGTGGCAGCAATGATGAGGCCAATGAGGGGGTAAGTTAGGTCAAAGTCTTTGGACAAAGTAAATATTTGTTGTATTTCTCAGGAATTAAGGGAGGTTGCGATTCAAGCTATAGCAAAAATTAGACCGATGTCTCCTACTCGGTTATAGATTACTGCTTGAAGGGCAGCGGTGTTTGCGTCTGCACGGCCGTATCATCAGCCGATGAGGAGAAAGGATATAATTCCGACGCCTTCTCAACCGATGAATAGTTGAAATATATTGTTTGCGGTAACAAGGATAATTATAGCAATGAGGAAGATTAGCAGATATTTAAAAAAACGATTTATGTTTGGGTCGGCATGTATATATCAGGAGGCAAATTCTAGGATAGATCAGGTGACGTAGAGGGCGACGGGGGTAAAAATAATTGAATAAATGTCAAATTTGAGGCTGATACTTACATCGAAGGTGTGGGTGTTTATTCAAGTTCAGCTGGTAATGATTGCTTCTGCGCCTTCGTTGAGGAAGAGGCAGAGAGGGAGGATGCTAATAAAGAAAGCTCATTTTACTGCTGTTTTGACCTGAGTTAGTGCTCAGTCGGGGGGAAGGGGNCNGGGGGAGAAGGAGGTAAGAACGGGGGATGTGAGTAGGAGGAAAATGGTGATTAGGCTGGTGGCTATAACGGTTGAGGTGAGGTGCATAGCTGCTACTTGGATTTGCACCAAGAGTTTTTGGTTCCTAAGACCAACGGATGAGCTGTTATCCTTTAGAAGCGGGGTGAGTGAGCTTGGGAGTTCAACCCAAGAGGCAAAGATTAGCAGTCTTTGTTGTTGCCAACCTCTCTCGGTGGATAAGGGGGTTTTAACCTCTGTCTTTAGAATCACAATCTAATATTTTTGTTAAACTATATCTACAGGCGGTCCATCCTCAAATTAGTTCGGGTTTGGAGATGAGGAGAATAAGGGGGAGGAGATGAAGGGCTATGAGTAAGTGTTCTCGGGAGTGTGTTGGGTCGAGGGAAATAATATGTGTCGGTAGAGGTCCTCGTTGTGTTATGAGGAATATGTATAGGGAGTAGCCTGCGGTAATTAGGGTTCCAGCCCCTGTGAGTGCGATTGTTCATCAGGATCAGTGGAATAGGGAGGTAATAATTATTAGTTCTCCTATTAAGTTTGGGAGAGGGGGAAGAGCAAGGTTTGCGAGGCTGGCAATAAATCATCATGCGGTTATTAGGGGCAGAACCATTTGGAGACCTCGGGCTAAAATTATAGTTCGGCTGTGTGTTCGTTCATAATTTGTGTTAGCTAGGCAGAAGAGGGCGGAGGAAGTTAGACCGTGTGCGATTATTAGAATGAGGGCACCTGTAAAGCCCCAGGGAGTTTGAATTAAGATACCTGCTGCCACAAGACCCATATGGCTCACTGATGAGTAGGCAATTAGGGACTTTAGATCTGTTTGGCGGAGGCAAATTGAGCCTGTTATAATTACCCCTCAGAGGGCAAAGATAATGAAGGGGTAACTGAGTTCTTTGGTAAGAGGCTCTAGTATAATTATTATTCGCATTATTCCGTAGCCCCCTAGTTTTAGTAATACTGCGGCTAGCACCATAGAGCCGGCGATTGGGGCTTCAACGTGTGCTTTGGGAAGTCAAAGGTGGGCTCCGTAAAGGGGTATTTTTACTAGGAAGGCGAGTAGGCAGCCGGCTCATCATAGCTTGTCGGCAAAAGAAGAGAGCTGTATGGAAGGAGCATATTGTAGTGTTAGAAGGGACAAGGTTCCAGTGCTGTTTTGGAGTAGTAGGAGGGCGACAAGGAGGGGGAGTGAGCCTGCTAATGTGTAGAATAGAAAGTAAGTCCCTGCGTTTAGTCGTTCTGTTTGATTGCCCCAGCGGGTGATAATTACTAGGGTTGGAATGAGGGTGGCTTCAAATATAATGTAAAATATAATTACTTCGGTTGCGCTGAAAGCTATGATGAGGAAGATTTGTAGGGATGTAAGGAGGGTGATGTAGGCTCGTTGGCGGGAGATAGGTTCGGATGCTGTGTGGTTCTGGCTTGCAAGGATTATTAGGGGGAGGAGCCAGCAGGTTAGTGCAAGAAGGGGGGTGGAGAGAGGGTCAGTTGCCATGTAGGGACTAAGGAAGGATCAGCCTGATTCTGCGGATGACTTAAGCCAGGTTAAGCTGATTAAGGAGATAACTAAACTGCATGAAAGGGCGGTGGGTCAGAGGTGTTTGGCGGGGGTGGCTCAAATAGTGGGAACAAGCATGATAGTGGGGAGGAGAATTTTTAGCATTGTAGGAGGTTTAGGCTTTGGAGTCGGTCTGTTCCGTGGGTTCGAGCAGTGGCAACGAGTAGGGCAAGACCGGCGCTTGCTTCGCAGGCTGAGAAAGCTAGAAGAAGCATGGGGGAGGCTGAAAAGCTGGCGGAGTTTAGTTGGAGGGTCCATAGGGAGAGGGCAATGAAGAGTGAGAGTATCATACCTTCCAAACACAGGAGGGCGGAAAGAAGGTGGGTTCGGTGGAATGCTAGGCCTGCTAGGCCTAGAAGGAAGGTCGAGGAGAAGGCGAAGTGTGTGGGAGTCATTAGACGGTTGTGGACTTTAACCACAAGTTCTTGAGCCGAAATCAAGGGTTTTTCTTAAACTAACAGCCTATTCAGCCCATTCTAGGCCGCCTTGGATTCATTCATAAATCAGCCCGAGGGTTAGTAGGACAAGAACAGTGAAGGCTCAGACGAATGTTATGAGGGGAGAAGAGAGCTGGTCTCCTCAGGGAAGGGGAAGGAGTAGTGCAATTTCCAGGTCAAATAGGAGGAAGAGGATTGCGACGAGGAAGAAGCGAAGGGAGAAGGGTAGGCGGGCGGACCCTAGGGGGTCGAAGCCACATTCGTAGGGGGAGAGCTTTTCGTGGTCGGGGGTTATTTGGGGTAGTCAGAAAGAGATGATGGCTAGAATAGTGGAGAGGGTAATAGAAATAATAAGTATTGTTGTGATTAAATTCATTATCTTTCCTTGGGCTTTAACCAAGACTAAGTGATTGGAAGTCACATGTACTAGCTTTAATACTAGAAAGATATGAGCCTCATCAGTAAATTGAGATGTAGAGGAATAGTCAGACAACGTCTACAAAGTGTCAGTATCAGGCAGCTGCTTCGAATCCAAAGTGATGTTCTGATGTAAAGTGGTATTGGACTTGTCGTAGAAGGCAGACGGCTAGGAAGGTAGAGCCAATAATTACGTGAAGTCCGTGGAAGCCGGTTGCTACGAAGAAGGTGGAGCCATAAACTCCATCTGCGATTGTAAAAGGGGCTTCGTAGTATTCTATGGCTTGGAGGAAGGTGAAATAGAAGCCTAAAAGAATGGTTAGGGCAAGGGATTGAATAGCTTCTTTTCGAAGCCCTTCTATAATACTATGGTGTGCTCAGGTGACTGTTACTCCAGAAGCTAGTAGGACGGCTGTGTTGAGGAGGGGTACTTCGAAGGGGTCAAGTGGGGTAATTCCTGTAGGGGGTCAGCAGCCTCCTAGTTCAGGGGTGGGGGCAAGACTAGAGTGGTAGAAGGCTCAGAAGAATCCCAGGAAAAAGAAAACTTCCGAGGTAATAAAGAGGATTATTCCGTATCGAAGGCCTTTTTGGACAGGAGGGGTGTGGTGTCCTTGGAATGTCCCCTCTCGAATGATATCTCGTCATCACTGGTATATTGTTAGGAGGAGGAGAATTAGACCTAGGGTTATTAAGGTTGTATTGTGGAAGTGCATTCAGATTGCTAAACCGGAGGTTATTAGAAGGGCGGCTACTGCGCCTGTTAGGGGTCATGGGCTGGGGTCAACTATGTGATATGCGTGTGCTTGATGGGCCATTAGACGTTTTCTTGTAGATAAAGGCTTAAAAGAAGGACAAAGACGTAGGCTTGGATCATGGCTACTGCAACTTCTAGAAGAGTCAGAAGAAAGAGTAGTACTGCGGTCAGAATTGCCACTGTAGGTATAAGGGGAAGAAGAACGAAGGCGGCAGTGGCGATGAGTTGAATTAAAAGGTGGCCAGCTGTGAGGTTTGCGGTTAGTCGAACTCCAAGTGCGAGGGGTCGGATAAATAGGCTAATTGTTTCGATAATGATTAGGACAGGGATCAGGAGGGTAGGAGTGCCTTCTGGCAGAAGGTGGCCTAGCGCATGTGTAGGTTGGTTTCGTATACCAATAATGACTGTAGCAAGTCAGAGGGGTACAGCGAAGGCTATGTTGAGAGAAAGTTGTGTTGTGGGGGTGAAGGTGTAGGGTAGAAGGCCAAGTATGTTTAAGGTAATAAGAAAGAGTATAAGGGAGGCGAGGAGGGTGGCTCACTTATGGCCTCCTAAGCTTAAGGGCTGAAAAATTTGTTGGGTAAAGCGGTTAATAAATCATCCTTGGAGTGTAATGAGACGGTTGTTTAATCAACGTGTAGTGGGCTTTGGATAGAGGATTCAAGGTAGGCTAAGAGCAAGGGCAATTAGGGGAATTCCCAGGTATGTAGGGCTCATAAATTGGTCAAAGAAGCTTAGTGTCATGGTCAGGTTCAGGGCTCTGTTTTGGGTTTTTCTGTGCTTTGGAGAGTGGGGTCGTTTGGGAAAGTGTGTGCTAGAACTTTTGGGGGAATGACTGTTAGGAAAATTAGTCAAGAGAAGACTAGGATGGCAAATCAAGGCGCGGGGTTAAGTTGTGGCATCTCGCTAGGGGTGGGTGGGGGCCACCAATCTTTAGCTTAAAAGGCTAACGCTATTCCCTATTTAGCTTCTTAGCGAAGCGTCTTCAAGTATTAAGGATGATCAGTTTTCAAAGTGTTCTAGTGGGACTGCTTCTACCACGATAGGCATAAAGCTGTGGTTTGCGCCGCAAATTTCAGAGCATTGCCCATAGAAAACTCCGGGACGGGATGCAATAAATGCTGTTTGGTTTAGGCGTCCAGGGACGGCGTCTATTTTTACTCCTAGGCTTGGGACGGCTCAGGAGTGAAGTACGTCTTCGGCTGAGATTAAAATTCGAATGGGGGACTCAACTGGGACCACTATTCGATGGTCTGTTTCTAGGAGGCGAAATTGACCTGGGGCCAGGTCTTGTGTTGGGATTATATAAGAATCGAAGCCGAGGTCTTCATAATCAGTGTACTCGTAGCTTCAGTATCATTGATGGCCCATGGCCTTAATTGTGAGATGTGGGTCATTGATCTCGTCCATAAGGTAAAGGATGCGTAGGGAGGGGAGGGCGATGAGGATCAGAATAATAGCCGGGAGCAAGGTTCAGATGATTTCAATTTCTTGGGAGTCTAGGATAAATTTGTTAGTAAGCTTGGTTGTTACTATAGCCACAATAATGTAAAGCACGAGTGTGCTGATTAGGAAGACGATTATTAGGGCGTGGTCGTGGAAGTGAAGAAGTTCTTCTATTACAGGTGAAGCTGCATCTTGRAATCCTAGTTGRGAGGGATGTGCCATTGTTGTAAGACACGCGGGGTTTTAACCCGCAATTTTGCCTTGACAAGGCAATGTAATAATCGACTTTACTAGTGTCTTATGAAGAAAGTGACAGAGTGGTTATGTGGCTGGCTTGAAACCAGTTTATGGGGGTTCAATTCCTCCCTTTCTCGTTAGTGGGCTTTTGAGGGGGCGGTAGGGGATTTTTCGTAGTCTAGCCAAGTTTGTTGAACTTGAACGAAGGCAGGCTCTTCGAAGGTGTGGTAGGGAGGAGGGCAGCCGTGAAGTCATTCTACGTTTGTTGCTGTAAGTTCTACTGATAGAACTTCTCGTTTTGCGGCGAATGCTTCTCAGATAATAAATAGGAACATAATCACTGCGACTATTGAGATCATTGAGCCAATAGAAGAGACTGCGTTTCAAAGGGTATAGGCGTCGGGATAGTCGGAGTACCGACGAGGCATTCCTGCCAGCCCTAGGAAATGTTGTGGGAAGAAAGTAAGGTTGACTCCAATAAATATAACTCCGAAGTGGATTTTAGTTCAGGTGTCGTGAAGCGTGTATCCTGAGAATAGGGGGAATCAGTGGACGAAGCCGGCAACGATGGCGAATACGGCTCCTATTGAAAGGACATAGTGGAAGTGGGCGACGACATAATATGTGTCGTGAAGCATAATGTCTAGAGAAGAATTGGCTAGGACAATCCCGGTTAGACCTCCAACTGTAAAGAGGAAAATGAAACCTAGCGCTCATAAGAGTGGGGTTTCTCATTTAATGGCACCGCCGTGCAGAGTGGCCAGTCAGCTGAAGACTTTTACTCCGGTTGGGATGGCAATAATTATTGTGGCGGAAGTAAAGTAAGCCCGTGTGTCTACGTCCATCCCTACGGTAAACATGTGATGGGCTCATACAATGAACCCTAGGAGGCCGATAGCCATCATGGCCCAGACCATTCCCATATATCCGAAAGGTTCTTTTTTACCCGCATAGTAAGCAACAATGTGGGAGATTATTCCAAAGCCGGGGAGGATAAGAATGTAAACTTCAGGGTGTCCAAAGAATCAGAATAAGTGTTGGTAAAGGATGGGGTCTCCTCCTCCGGCAGGATCAAAGAAGGTTGTGTTTAGGTTTCGGTCTGTGAGAAGTATTGTGATGCCGGCGGCAAGAACGGGTAGGGATAGAAGAAGTAATACTGCGGTAATTAGAACGGACCATACAAATAGGGGTGTCTGATATTGGGAGGTGGCGGGGGGTTTCATGTTAATAATTGTTGTAATGAAGTTAATTGCGCCTAGAATAGATGATACCCCGGCCAAGTGGAGGGAGAAGATGGTTAAGTCGACAGAAGGCCCAGCATGGGCAAGATTGCCTGCGAGCGGGGGGTAAACAGTTCACCCTGTGCCGGCACCTGCTTCGACTCCAGATGAGGCGAGGAGGAGGAGGAATGAGGGAGGAAGGAGTCAGAAACTCATGTTGTTCATTCGAGGGAAGGCCATATCTGGGGCACCAATCATGAGTGGTACTAGTCAGTTTCCAAAGCCTCCAATCATAATTGGTATTACTATAAAGAAAATTATTACAAAAGCATGTGCTGTAACAATTACATTATAAATCTGGTCGTCTCCGAGGAGAGAGCCGGGCTGGCTTAGTTCTGCCCGAATTAGGAGGCTTAGCGCGGTTCCTACTATTCCGGCTCAAGCACCAAATACTAGATAGAGGGTGCCGATGTCTTTGTGATTAGTTGAGAAGAATCAACGTGTGATTGCCACAGGTAAGATGGCTGAGTGTCAAGCGGTGGATTGTAGCCCCATGCACAGAGGTTCAAGTCCTCTTCTTATCAAGCCTCGAGGTGTTATACATGGCAGATTGCAAATCTGAAGTGGCAGGTTAACCCCTGCCGGGGCTTTCCCCCGCCCTTTTGGAGGCGGGCGGGGGAAAGGCTAGACAGATGCTTGTTGGTTTGAGCGCTTAGCTGTTAACTAAGAGTTTGTAGGATCGAGGCCTTCCTGTCTAGTAAGGCTTTAGCTTAATTAAAGTGTCTGTTTTGCATGCAGAAGATGTGGGTTAGTATCCCGCAAGTCTTAACAGGGGCTGGGAGATTTTCACTCCCGCTTAGGGCTTTGAAGGTCCTTGGTCTGGGTACTATCCTAAGCCCCTTAGGGGGTCAATAAGGCTGAGATGGCGGGGGTGAGTGGCAGGAGGCAAATTGTCATTGCAGTTGAAGTGGCGAGGGGGTAAGTTAGTTGGGTGGAAGGTAGACGTCAGGGGGTTGTGCCTGTAAGGTTGTTGGGGGAGATGGTGAGGGCTATTGCGTAGGAGAGGCGTAGGTAAAAGTATAGGCTAAGGAGTGCTGAGAGGGCTGCTAGGGTTGCAGTAGGAGCAAGGCCTTGTTTGGTTAATTCTTGAAGAATTAGTCATTTTGGTATAAAGCCTGTGAGAGGGGGGAGGCCTCCTAATGAAAGGAGAATGAGGGGGGTGAGGGCTGTGAGGGCGGGGGCTTTCGCTCAGGATGTAGCGAGAGTATTAATGTTTGTGGATTTGTTGAGTTTAAATACGAGGAATGTTGAGAATGTTATAATGAAGTAGGTTAAAAGGGTGAGGAGTGTAATTGAGGGGGAGAATTGTAAAACAAGAATTATTCAACCTAGGTGGGCGATTGATGAGTAAGCAAGAATTTTACGGAGTTGTGTTTGGTTTAGCCCGCCTCAGCCTCCAATGAGGGTGGATGCGAGGCCTAAAATAATAAGAGTGGTTGAGTTTGAAGGTTGGATTTGAAGAATTAGGGCGAAGGGGGCAAGCTTTTGTCAGGTTGAAAGAATTAAGCCTGTGGTAAGGTCCAGTCCTTGCAGAACTTCGGGGAGTCAAGCATGAAGGGGAGCTAGGCCGATTTTGAGGGCGAGGGCAAGGGTGATTATTGTGGTTGGGAGGGGGTGTGTGATTTGTTGAATTTCTCATTGGCCTGTTAATCAGGCGTTAGTAATGCTTGCAAATAGAAGGGTGGCTGCTGCAGCAGCTTGGGTTAAAAAATATTTGGTTGTAGCTTCGACAGCGCGGGGGTGGTGGTGTTGAGCTATCAGGGGAATAATGGCTAGCGTGTTTATTTCAAGGCCTATTCAGGCGAGGAGTCAGTGGGAGCTAGCAAATGTAATTGTGGTGCCAAGGCCTAAGCCAAAGAGAAGAATGGCCAAGATGTAAGGATTCATTAGTAAAGGAGGGAGTTTAACCAACATGTTTGGGGTATGGGCCCAAAAGCTTATTTAGCTGACTTTACTAGGAAGTGGTGTAGTGGAAGCACTAAGAGTTTTGATCTCTTCAGGTAGGGTTCGAGCCCCTTCTTTCTAAGGAGTTGGAGGGACTTTAACCCTCATAGTTCACTCTATCAAAGTGGCCCTTTGCTTCAGGCACAACTCCGGGCTACAGTTGTGGAGGTAGGCCTGTTAGTGCGATTGGAAGGGAAAGGTGTCAAATTACTAGGGCAAGGGTTAATGGGAGGAAGTTTTTTCAGATTAGGTGTATGAGTTGATCGTAACGAAATCGTGGGTAGGAAGCACGAACTCATAGGAAGAGGACGGAGAGAAGAGTTGCTTTAATCATAAGGTTTGTTGTTGTAACTTCTGGGGTTGAGTGTAGGATGGAGGCACCTAAAAATAATGTTGCAGAGAGTGTGTTTATTAGGAGAATGTTGGCGTATTCGGCGAGGAAGAAGAGGGCGAAGGGGCCTCCTGCGTATTCTACGTTAAAGCCGGAGACGAGTTCGGATTCGCCCTCTGTGAGGTCGAAGGGGGCTCGGTTTGTTTCTGCGAGTGTGGAGATGTATCATATAGCGGCTAAAGGTCAGGCGGGAAAAATTAGTCAGATGCTTTCTTGGGCGACGCTAAATGTCTGTAGGGTGAAGCCTCCAGTAAAAATGATGGCATTTAGAAGAATGAGTCCTAAGCTAACTTCGTAGGAAATAGTCTGTGCGACAGCTCGAAGGGCTCCGATTAAGGCATATTTTGAATTGGAGGCTCATCCTGAGCCGAGGATAGAATAGACTGCTAAACTGGAGAGGGCAAGAATAAAGAGGATGCCGAGATTAAGGTCTGCTATTGGGAAGGGGAGGGGTATCGGAGTTCAAAGGGTAAGTGCCAGGGTGAGGGCTAGTATGGGGGTAAAAAGGAAGAGGACGGGGGAGGAGGTGGAGGGTCGAACGGGCTCTTTTATAAAAAGTTTTAGTCCGTCTGCAATTGGTTGGAGGAGGCCGTAAGGGCCTACGACGTTTGGGCCTTTTCGTAATTGCATGTAGCCGAGGACTTTTCGTTCGACAAGTGTGAGGAGTGCGACGGCTAGAAGGACAAATACAATCAGGATTAGGGGGTTGAGGATAGATGTAATTAGTGTTGAGAGCATAGTTAAAGGGAGGACTTGAACCTCCGTGGAAAGGGCTTAGGTCTTTTGCAGTGTCCGGGCTCTGCCACTTTAACAAGCCATTTTCTTAGGCTAGGGGGTACGCCCTTTTGCCTATTTTAGTTGGTTTCAATAGGTGAGGGTGAGGCATATTGGAAACAGGGGCCTCTTCTTTTCGGTCCTTTCGTACTAGAAAAGATCGTGGCATAGATAGAAACTGACCTGGATTACTCCGGTCTGAACTCAGATCACGTAGGACTTTAATCGTTGAACAAACGAGCCCTTAATAGCGGCTGCACCATTAGGATGTCCTGATCCAACATCGAGGTCGTAAACCCTCTTGTCGATATGGGCTCTAAAAGAGGATTGCGCTGTTATCCCTAGGGTAACTCGGTCCGTTGATCGGCTGTATGCCGGATCTTGTTGGTCAGAAATTCTGTTGCTTGGAGTTGTAACTCTGGGTTGTAGGAGTAGTGTGCTCCCGGTCCACATGGGGGTTGTTTGTTTCCCCGCGGTCGCCCCAACCAAAGACATTAGAACAGGGGCCAATCAGTTTTGTCTTTTATTTTAGGGGTGCTTAACATGGTCTGTTCTGGCGTCTAAAGCTCCATAGGGTCTTCTCGTCTTATGTTAATATCCCCGCTTCTGCACGGGGAGATCAATTTCATTGACTGGAAAAAGGAGACAGTTAAGCCCTCGTTATGCCATTCATACAGGTCTTCATTTAAAAGACAAGTGATTGCGCTACCTTTGCACGGTCAAAATACCGCGGCCGTTAAACTTATAGTCACAGGGCAGGCGGGACCTCTTATGTTTAGGGGTACAAGAGGCGATGTTTTTGGTAAACAGGCGAGGCTTATGTTTGCCGAGTTCCTTCTTTTTCTTTTAGTCTTTCCCGGTTGGCACACCAGTGTGGGGTTAACGGTGGGGGGGGGTAGGTGGTTTTCTAGTTGTTTGTTTTTTGTCTAGTGCCCTCTTTATTTTGGGGCCGTTAATGGTCGGTGAATGGTTCGTTCCGAGTTACACTTGTGCGGGGAGAGAGGGGGTCTCTCTTATTACTCATATTAGCATAAACACTTCCATATTTTTATGGAACGGCCTGGTAGGTTTAGGGGGGTGAGATTGTGTTGTCTTTATTAGAAGGCTGGTTATGTAATGTTCGAGCTTTAACGCTTTCTGGGTAGGTGGCTGCTTTTAGGCCCACTAGGACATTAGGCCTTTAAGTTTGTTGTGATCTTTACCCTCCTTGGAAAGTTGTATCTTGTTTCAAAGGGGCTGTACCCCCTTTGACTAACTCCTTTAGTTTCTTTTGTTCGGTGTGGAGGCCTTGGGCCAATGGGGGTAAAGAATTTAAAGGGCTGAACTTCTATTCAGTTCTCAGGCAACCAGCTATAACTAGGCTCGGTAGGTCTGTCACCTCTACTCAAAGTTCTTCCCACTCTTTTGCCACAGAGACGGGGTGGTCCTATAAATTAGACTGTCTTGGAGTAGCTCGCTTAGTTTCGGGGTATTAAACTATAATGCTTTTTGCTTAAGGTTTTCTGGCTAAATCATGATGCAAAAGGTACGAGGGGCGGTCTCTGCTTTTTAGTGCTTTACTGGGTTGTTTCATTACTCTTTCAGCTTCCCCTTGCGGTACTTTCTCTGTTGCTCCTAGGTCCTTTTTCGTCGCCCGTACTTAGGTGGGAAAATGGTTTGTTTGTTGGGTGGTGGTGTGTTTGGGGGTATAGATAGGGTGTGTTTGGGGTTGATGGGTGGGCTAGCTATTGGGCGTCAGGGTGACCCGATTTGCACGGGTGACTTCTCAGTGTAAGGGAGATGCTTTTCTGGCTTAGCTACACTCTGATTTTTCCAAGTGCACCTTCCGGTACACTTACCATGTTACGACTTGCCTCCCCTTTACCGGTGAAATGTATTATTTATAGGGTGTTGGTTGGCTTGGGGAGAGTGACGGGCGGTGTGTGCGCGCTTCAGGGCCGGTTTCAGCGGAACGCTCTATTTTCTGCTTACTGCTAAATCCTCCTTCTAATGCATATTTCATTACATTGTTCGTGTTCCCTGTAGTAGGGAATGTAGCCCATTTCTTCCCCTCTCATATGCTACACCTCGACCTGGCGTTTTGAGTTGTACTAGTTCTGCTTACTGTGGTTCCTTCACAGGGTAAGCTGACGACGGCGGTATATAGGCGGGGAGAACAAGAGAGGGTGAGGTTTAACGGGGGTTATCGGTTCTAGAACAGGCTCCTCTAGGTGGATCTAAAGCACCGCCAAGTCCTTTGGGTTTTAAGCTAGTGCTCGTAGTACCCGGGCGGATAGCGGGTGTAGTGGGCTATCAAAGTTTAGGGCTGGGCATAGTGGGGTATCTAATCCCAGTTTGTTTCGCAGCTTTCGTGGGGTCGGAGATATAAAGCCACTTTCGTAGTGGGGCTTCTTACCCTCGGGTACGTATAACAGTTCTGAGGGTGTTCGGCTTTAGTTTCAAAAAACTTCCTAACCACTCTTTACGCCGATGTCTGTCAACTTGAGCCTCTCGTATAACCGCGGTGGCTGGCACGAGTTTTACCGGCCCTCTTGGCTTTAACTAAGTCAAGTTTTCACTTATGGCTTAATGTCTATCACTGCTGAGTTCCCTTGAGGGTGTGGCTAAGCAAGGTGTCATGGGCCGCGGGGAGTGTGCCTGATACCGGCTCCTTGTTTTCGGGCAGAAAACTGTGGGCATTCTCACAGGGGGGCGGAGACTTGCATGTGTAAGTTTAGCCAAAGCTGACAGTAAAGTCAGGACCAAGCCTTTGTGCTTACGGGACCTTTCTAGGGTCCGTCTTAACATCTTCAGTGTTATGCTTTAGTTAAGCTACGCTAGC